ATGCGACAATTGTTATGGATTAATGTATAAGAAAATCGAAATGAATGTTTGTGAAGAATGTGGACATTATTTGAAAATGACTAGTTCAGAGAGAATCGAGCTTTCGATTGATCGGGGTACTTGGAACCCTATGGATGAAGACATGGTCTCTGCGGATCCCATTAAATTTCATTCGCGGGAGGAAACTTATAAAAAGCGTATTGACTCTGCTCAAAAACTAACAGGATTGACTGACGCTGTTCAAACAGGTACAGGTCAACTAAACGGTATTCCGGTAGCCATTGGGGTTATGGATTTTAATTTTCTGGGAGGTAGTATGGGATCCGTAGTAGGCGAAAAAATAACTCGTTTGATTGAGTATGCTACCAATCAACGTTTACCTCTTATTTTAGTGTGTTCTTCCGGAGGAGCACGAATGCAAGAAGGAAGTTTAAGTTTGATGCAAATGGCTAAAATTTCTTCGGTTTTATGTGATTATCAATCAAGTAAAAAGTTATTCTATATATCAATTCTTACATCTCCTACTACCGGTGGGGTGACAGCTAGTTTTGGTATGCTGGGGGATATAATTATTGCCGAACCCTATGCCTATATTGCATTTGCGGGTAAAAGAGTAATTGAACAAACATTGAAAAAAGCCATGCCTGAAGGTTCACAGGCGGCTGAATCTTTATTACGTAAGGGCTTGTTGGATGCAATTGTACCACGTAATACTTTAAAAGGTGTTCTGAGTGAGTTATTTCAGCTCCATGCTTTTTTTCCTTTTAACAAAAATTAAATCAAATAGAACATTTAGCTTATCAGAATTAAACTAAAACCCTGAAAAATCCATTTTTATTTAGAATCATTTTTTTTTCTATTAGGTTGTATATTTGTACTAAAGTATAATTAAGTATAATTATATAATATATATAATATAAATAATAAAAATACAAGATATTCTAATATATCTTTAGAATTCAGAATATAACAATAACAGGTACAAATATTAAATTGAGGTACCCATTTTATGACAACTTTCAGCAACTTACCCTCTATTTTTGTGCCTTTAGTAGGCCTAGTCTTTCCGGCACTTGCAATGGCTTCTTTATTTCTTCATATTCAAAAAAATAAGATTTTTTAGATCGGATGAGACCTAATCGTATCACTCCTTTTTTTTTTTAACTTCGATTCGATAAGACCCATTTGGTAGAATATTGTATAACACATAGATTCCTACAAACATAAATAAAAAAAAAGCTCTTATGCATGTGTAAACATATTATATGGGTAAATAAATTTGCGCTCTTTTTTTTTTTTTTTTTATGTATCATCATCGGGTCGATGTATGAAATTCAAGTCAATGTATTTATTTGTATATATATTGCTATAGGGGATCATATAAAGGAAGGAGATGTTATTATTTTAGATATAAACAATTGTATGAATTACTCCTAAGGTAAAGGTTAACAACAAAATAGTTGATGAGAGTCACTTTGAAAAAAAAAGGAAAGTCATATTTTCTCAATTCGAAAAAAATTGTATAACTGGATCTAATATATATGAGTTGGCGATCAGAATCTATATGGATAGAATTTATAACGGGGTCTCGAAAAACAAGTAATTTCTTCTGGGCCTTTATACTATTTTTAGGTTCATTAGGGTTCTTATTGGTTGGAACTTCCAGTTATCTTGGTAGAAATTTTATATCGTTATTTCCGTCTCAGCAAATCATTTTTTTTCCGCAAGGGATTGTGATGTCTTTCTACGGGATCGCAGGTCTCTTTATTAGTTGCTATTTGTGGTGCACTATTTTGTGGAATGTGGGTAGTGGTTATGATCTTTTCGACCGAAAAGAAGGAATAGTGCGTATTTTTCGTTGGGGATTTCCTGGAAAAAGTCGTCGCATCTTTTTACGATTCCTTATGAAAGATATTCAGTCCATCAGAATAGAAGTTAAAGAGGGTGTTTCTGCTCGGCGTGTCCTTTATATGGAAATTCGAGGTCAAGGGGCTATTCCTTTAATTCGTACTGATGAGAATTTTACTACACTAGAAATTGAGCAAAAAGCTGCGGAATTGGCTTACTTCTTGCGTGTACCGATTGAAGTTTTTTGAAATTAATTGATTTTAAAAAACTAAATGCTTTGGCAGTAGTAAGAAAAAACTAAAGAATTTCTTTATTTTTTTTTATTAAACATTCATCTATTCTTTTAGGCTCGTTTTTTTATATATTTGATAGAAAAGGAGTTTCTTCGTATAGAAATTATAAAACGTTCTTTTAGTATTGATCAAAAAAGTCGGAATAACATCCTAGAAACAAAAATTTTTAATTGATTCAAATTGGAAGTTTATTCTTAGTTTATTTCTGTATTCTTTATAGATTCAAAGCAAAGACTAAGTATTGAATCAAAATAAAAAGATAAAAAGGATTCATAGGCTGAATACATTCTATTCGAATTATAATATAAACTCATGCTCGATAGAAATATTAGATCTAATAGAATCAACAAATGAAGTAGGTTCATTAACAATTCACAGATTCAAAATGTCAAAAAAGAAAGCATTAATTCCTTTTTTTTATTTTACATCTATAGTATTTTTGCCCTGGTTGATCTCTATCTGCTGTAATAAAAGTTTGAAAACTTGGATTACTAATTGGTGGAATACTAGACAATGCGAAACCTTTTTGAATGATATTCAAGAAAAAAGTGTTCTAGAAAAATTCATACAATCAGAGGAGCTATTCCAGCTGGATGAAATGATAAAGGAATACCCAGAAACCGATTTACAACAATTTCGTCTAGGAATCCACAAAGAAACGATCCAATTCATCAAGATACACAATGAGTATCGTATCCATACAATCTTGCACTTCTCGACAAATATAATATCTTTCGTTATTCTAAGTGGTTATTCCTTTTGGGGTAAGGAAAAGCTTTTTATTCTGAATTCTTGGGTTCAAGAATTCCTATATAATTTAAGTGATACAATTAAAGCTTTTTCTATTCTTTTATTAACTGATTTATGTATCGGATTCCATTCGCCTCACGGTTGGGAACTAATGATTGGTTATATTTACAAAGATTTTGGGTTTGCTCATTATGAGCAAATTTTATCTGGTCTAGTTTCTACCTTTCCAGTCATTCTTGATACTATTTTTAAATATTGGATCTTTCGTTATTTAAATCGTGTATCTCCATCACTTGTAGTGATTTATCATGCAATAAATGACTAAAAAAAATTCACTGATCCAATTCTAATCTTTCTTACCTTATACATCATAACCAAATCAAAGTCGTATTTACTTTACTCTTTTTACCCATGAGGGATTCCTTGTATATTTCAACAAAAAAATTTTCTTTTTTTCAGTAAATGTAAATAGCAGAATTGTGGCTAGGGAAGTCTATTATCAACCTACCTAACTTTATTGTAGAAATTTTCGGGATAAATGATTGGACCATGCAAACTAGAAATACCTTTTCTTGGATAAGGGAAGAGATTACTCGCTCCATATCTGTCTCACTCATGATATATATAATAACTTGGGCATCCATTTCAAGTGCATATCCGATTTTTGCCCAGCAGAATTATGAAAATCCACGAGAGGCAACTGGGCGTATTGTATGTGCCAATTGCCATTTAGCTAATAAGCCCGTGGATATTGAGGTTCCACAAGCGGTACTTCCTGATACTGTATTTGAAGCAGTTGTTAAAATTCCTTATGATATGCAACTAAAACAAGTTCTAGCTAATGGTAAAAAAGGAGCTTTGAATGTGGGAGCTGTTCTTATTTTACCGGAAGGGTTTGAATTAGCCCCCCCTGATCGTATTTCACCCGAGATGAAAGAAAAGATAGGAAATCTGTCTTTTCAGAATTATCGCCCCAATAATAAAAATATTCTTGTGATAGGTCCTGTTCCTGGTCAAAAATATAGTGAAATAACCTTTCCTATTCTTGCCCCAGACCCTGCTATTAATAAAGATGTTCACTTCTTAAAATATCCTATATACGTGGGCGGAAACAGGGGAAGGGGTCAGATTTATCCTGATGGTAGCAAAAGTAACAATACAGTTTATAATGCTACGGCAGGAGGGATAATAAGCAAAATTTTACGAAAAGAAAAGGGGGGATACGAAATAACCATAGTGGATGCATCGAATGGACGCCAAGTTATTGATATTATTCCGAGAGGCCTAGAACTTCTTGTTTCAGAGGGCGAATCCATTAAACTCGATCAACCATTAACGAGTAATCCTAATGTGGGTGGCTTTGGTCAGGGGGATGCGGAAATAGTACTTCAAGATCCATTACGTGTCCAAGGACTTTTGTTCTTCTTAGGATCGGTTGTTTTGGCACAAATCTTTTTGGTTCTTAAAAAGAAACAGTTTGAGAAGGTTCAATTATCCGAAATGAATTTTTAGATCTGTCTATTTAGCTTTATAAAAGTCGTAAAAAAGAACCAAAAAAATTATGAAAAGCCTTTTGCCTCTCTTTAGATTTTCTATTCTTTTTCGACCAGATGTCAGGAATTACTTGTATTATAGTCCTAATCCTAGTATGTATATTGAGAAGAATTCACTTTACCCCTTTTCTTTATTTTTCAATACAAAATTTTTTTAATGGGAAGGCGTGTGATGTAACTCTGTCGTTATTGACCAATTGAAATTGATAGAATGTAGCAATAATCAAGAGTTTTTTTCTATTAGAATGGAAAAATTTGACTATATACTAAAATAAGATAAGGAAAGCAAACGCAGAAAAAAAAAAAGGGGGGGGGCCATAAATCGGCGACACAACAAAATTTAGGGACTATAGGGAGTATTATTTGTATTGCTAGTCTTCGACACAAGAAAGGGATGTCTAAAATTCCTTTTCTTGTGTCGATCTTGTCCTTCTTCATTCCATTCGTTAAAAATTCCTATTCTTAATTCTTAGTTTACATATATATATATTACTGTTTCTATATATATATATAGAAATAACGTTTTAATATATATATATATTAATTAATAGTATAT